ATTTCAACGAACTAAGTCAATGAGTCAAAAAGATATAAAGATATATTTATAGATTCAAAAAGGAAAAGGAAGGGGATGCCGCATTATGTTTAATAAAAACCTCAATGGATAAAGATAAAAAAAGAAAGTGCACAAATAGGACGTATCATTTTATGTATAGTAGTGGAGAATTATGGGACAAAAAATAAATCCGCTTGGTTTCAGACTTGGTACAACTCAAAGTCATGATTCTGTTTGGTTTGCACAACCAATCCATTATTCAGAGAATCTACAAGAGGATAAAAAAATACGAGATTGTATCAAGAATTATATACAAAAAAATATAAGAATATCTTCCGGTGTCGAGGGAATAGCAGGGATAAAGATTCAAAAAAGAATCGATCTGATTCAAGTCATAATCTATATGGGATTTCCAAAGTTATTAATAGAGGGTAAGCCAGGAAGAATCGAAGAATTACAGATGAATGTACAAAAAAAACTTAATTGTGTGAACCGAAAACTGAATATTGCTATTACAAGAATTGCAAACCCTTATAGACATCCTAATATTCTTGCAGAATTTATAGCCGGGCAATTAAGGAATAGAGTTTCGTTTCGTAAAGCAATGAAAAAAGCTATTGAATTAACTGAACAGGCGGGTACAAAAGGAGTTCAAGTACAAATTGCGGGACGTATCGACGGAAAAGAAATTGCACGTGTCGAATGGATCAGAGAGGGTAGGGTTCCTCTACAAACCATTCGAGCTAAAATTGATTATTGTTGCTATACAGTTCGAACGATTTATGGTGTATTAGGGATCAAAGTTTGGATATTTGTAAACAAAGAATAATCAAATTCTCCTTTTCTTTTTCTTTAAGGTTCCATGTTTCGGTAAAACCAAAAAATTACAAATTCTTACATTCTTATTCCAAAACAAAAAATGAGAATCTTAAAAATTTTATAAGATTGAATAAAAAATAAAATCTCAATTAATCATTTGATATTGATATAATTGCTATGCTTAGTGTGCGACTCGTTGGTTTTTTTTTTAGAGTGGTTAGAGTTCAACAATAAAATAAACCGACTTGTAATATGAATTAATTAATAACGAACTAATAACCAACTCATCGCTTCGGATTATCTGGATTTAAAGAACTAATCAAAAAAAATCTAAATAAAGATATGATATTTTGGTGATATAATTATAGCAACTGAGATATTGCAGAAAAAAGAAATAAAAACGAATCTGATTATGAGTTGTAAAGCAATAAGAATATACAGATAAATGAAGGGGTGAAAGAAAGAGAGAAAAAAGATATATCAATGATATAGAATTCGAATATGTAAAGGTCTTTTGGTTATCTCATAAAAAGGTTCCTAAAAAGGTAGTGTAATAAAGCATCAATATTAACTAATCCATATATAGATAAATATATTCCCAGAATAAACAAATCAAGAGCACCGAGTCAATAAAAACTGAGAAGGTTGATTCAAGAAAAAATAAGAATATTTTTAAAAATCGTATTTGAGAGGCTCCATTATAGAATTCCAGACCTAATCATAAATCGAGAAGCGATGGGAACGACGAAACCCGTGAATACCTAAGATTTCTTTTTAAACAAATCTTAATGATTCATTGGGCGGGATGGCGGAACGAACCAAGAACCAATCCATTTTTTTTGAGGAGTCAAAGGATAACCCTTCATTACATCTAAAAGAAAATGGATAATGAAAGAGTAAATATTCGCCCGCGAAATTTTGATTTTTTTTTTGAAAATTTAGAAATTGGAGCCAATCCGATACGATAAATATGATAATAATAAAAAAAAAAATCAAGATTCTAACGAATCTTCTATTATAATAGAACAAAACAACATTATCTAGTTATAATTCTCTAGTTATATATAGGTGGGAAAAATTGTCTATAAGAAAAAATGTCTAGTTCTATATCAAAACAAGATATACAAATCTCTAATAGACCAATCGATTCCATGAAATATCAAAAAAAAACCGCGATTCTATTATATTATTCATTAAACATATGTATATATATATTGTATATTATTTTATTGGTATTGGTTAAATCCATTTTTTTTTAATTGCTTTATTCGCGAGGAGCCGTATGAGGTGAAAATCTCATGTACGGTTCTGTAATAGCGATGGAATTTAGAAACAACCATCAACTATAACCCCAAAAGAACCAGATTCCGTAAACAACATAGAGGAAGAATGAAAGGAATATCCTATCGAGGTAATCATATTTGCTTCGGAAGATATGCTCTTCAGGCACTTGAGCCCGCTTGGATCACATCTAGACAAATAGAAGCAGGGCGGCGGGCAATGTCACGAAATGTCCGCCGAGGTGGACAAATATGGGTACGCATATTTCCAGACAAACCGGTTACAGTAAGACCTACCGAAACGCGTATGGGTTCGGGAAAAGGATCTCCTGAATATTGGGTAGCTGTCGTTAAACCAGGTAGAATACTTTATGAAATGGGCGGAGTTGCAGAAAACATAGCCAGAAGGGCTATTTCAATAGCAGCATCAAAAATGCCTATCCGAACTCAATTCATTATTTCAAGATAATAATTAGAACCAAAGGAAAGAGGTCTTTAGGATGAAAAATAATTGCAATTGTAGGTTTCTTTTTTTTGTTGAATACAGAATATTTTTTTTTTACTTCAAGCTTTGGACTGAAAGAACAGATAAAATCAAAATGATATGATTCAACCTCAAACCCATTTGAATGTAGCCGATAACAGCGGAGCCCGCCAATTGATGTGTATTCGAATCATAGGAGCTAGTAATCGACGATATGCTTATATTGGTGACATTGTTGTTGCTGTAATCAAGGAAGCAGTACCAAATACGTCTTTAGAAAGATCAGAAGTGATCAGAGCTGTAATTGTACGTACTTGTAAAGAACTCAAACGTAGCAACGGCATGATAATACAGTATGATGATAATGCTGCGGTTGTTATTGATCAAGAAGGAAATCCAAAAGGAACTCGAATTTTTGGCGCAATCGCCCGGGAATTGAGACAGTTAAATTTCACTAAAATAGTTTCATTAGCACCCGAGGTATTATAAGACGAAACGATATATTATTTGTGAATGAAATAGATTAATTAATAGATTATGTCTTACACATATACCTCCTGTAGTAATTATTAATTATATATATATAATTAATAAAAATAATAATAATAATATTTGAATATTTCATAACCCCCCCCCCCAAAAAAAAAAAATATCTCAAAACCTAAAAGAAAATAATAAATAATATGATTAATATCATAATTAATATAATTTAAAATAATATATATTATTTTAAATTATATTATTATATTCAATTCAATATATTCAATATTCGATATTTTTTTATTTGAAAAAATGGAAAAAGGAGCATGCTGATTATATCGAAAGTAAAGGGCAACATTTATTTTCCTTTATTATGGGTAAGGACACCATCGCTGACATAATAACCTCTATACGAAATGCTGACATGAATAGAAGAGGAACGGTTAAAATACCATCTACTAACATCACCGAAAACATTGTTAAAATGCTTTTACGAGAGGGTTTTATTGAAAACGTGAGAAAACATAGGGAAAGGGAAAAATATTTTTTAGTTTTAACTCTACGGTATAGAAGAAATAGAAAAGGATCATATAAAACGAGTTTGAATTTAAAACGGATCAGTACACCTGGTCTACGAATCTATTCTAATTATCAAAAAATTCCGAGAATTTTAGGAGGGATGGGGATCGTAATTCTTTCTACTTCTAGAGGTATAATGACAGATCGAGAGGCTCGATTAGAAAGAATCGGCGGAGAAGTTTTATGTTATATATGGTAATCTTTATGATATCCGAATTATATGAAAAACTTCTATAAATCCTTGTGAAAAAAGGAAAGAAAAGAGAGAGAAAACATGGGTCTCTGATATCACTCCTCATACTTTAATGAATACGTGAAAAGGGTTTAACGGGAATAGGAATAAAAAAACGGATTCATGAGGGTTTAATTAAATTACTGAATCAATTTCTAGGGGTATGTTCCAGGTTCATTTAAATTTGAATAATGAAAATATGATTCTAGACTATATTTCCGAAAAGGTTCGACGTACTCTTCTTTTATATGTATACGACAGGGAAAGAAAAAATGGAAGTATAAGTTATTTAATTAGACTGTTTTTTCAGCCTCAACATTATTTGTTTTGAGGGGTACGATTAGAAATTCAAAATTTAAGGAAACCATATTTTCTTCCAATAAAATGGATTCAGGATTAAGTTAAGGAATGACAAATATGAAAATAAGGGCCTCTGTTCGTAAAATTTGTGAAAAATGTCGATTGATCCGTAGGCGAGGGCGAATTATAGTAATTTGTTCCAATCCAAGACATAAACAAAGACAAGGATAATATTTCCACAAGACAAGAGAAGGCTTTCAATTATAAAGGACCGGATGCACAAATAACAAAATTCTTTAAATTACATAAGATTATATAAATTATATATAGTAAATCATATATATAGTAATATATTTGAATATGTGCAAATCTCAATTTACTGTGAAATTAGAGATTCTATTTAGAAATCTTATTCTATATAGAATATATTAACTTATATATAAATATTAATATATATATATATTATATTATAACTATTATAATATAAGAGATATCTTATATAAGAGATATTTTTGAGATTTAAATACATAGAAATAGAATACCAATTAATAGAATATTAATTGTAGTTTCTAATTAGAAAATAGTAAAGCATCCGAAATGGATATATCCATATATCTCGGACTTCTATTTTTGAGATAAGAATTATGAAATAAAAAAAAAAAAAAGATAATAAGATATGGCAAAACCTATACCCAAAATTGGTTCGCGTAAAAATGGACGTATTGGTTCGCGTAAGCATGCTCGTAAAATACCAAAGGGAGTTATTCATGTTCAAGCTAGTTTCAACAATACCATTGTGACTATTACAGATGTACGGGGGCGGGTG